CCCTTCTTTTCTAATGGGTTTCGAATATAAAAATCATTTATTGGTCTCTTGACCTAGGTAAATCCATTAACTCAATTCGGTTATTCCTTTCTATTCTTAAAAACCCCCCTAAGTCATGAATTATCTTATTACTCATAAATCAGGTTGATTAATTTTTTGAAAGAACTGTTCAAGAAACAAATGATCCCTTTTTTCGTTACCAGTTGATTCCCAGACATACTCCTCTCGTTTCATCAAAAAAGATTATTCTTGAATCTTGTTCGTGAAATTGAGAAAAATAAATAGTTTTATGTATTCTTCTAATTTCTATGTGTAGTAAACTACTACATTGTGTAGTAAACTACTACAGTATCATATTTATCATATTTTTTTTTTTCTTTTTTATTCTTTCTTTTCTTTTTTCTTTTATTGTGTCTTCTTTGTTATATTTTCCTTTCTTTCAGATTAATAAAAAAAAACTCCAAAGTCTATTTTTTTTTTTGCAGATCGAGGCAAGAAAGACACTTCGAATATTTTTTCTAGTTACTTTTATCTGTCAGAAAAAATCGAATGAATTTGCTATTAGCTATTATTTAATATTAATTAATATTAATATTGTATTGAATTTCATAGATTAATAATAAGAGACTGTAAGTGAAAGTCTCTTTCTCGCATCCATCAATTGCCAGAAAAAATATCGTATGCATCGATATGAAAATTTTTGATACGTGAAGATTTGATAGATTTCTTTTAGTTTTATATAGATATATCATATCTTATATAAATAATATATCCTATCTAAATAATATTCTATAAATAATAGAGTAAATTGATCTTTTCTTGTGTTCTGAAAGATATTGAAAATTAAAAATTATTTGTATGTTGGGACTTGGAATAAACCTTTCTCCGTGGAGGAAGGGAATAGCAAATTTTTCCTATAGAACCTCTAGGAACAAGAAGATTTAATCGGAAATATCGACAGATTCTTGCGGAGTCCAAATCAAACAAATATAAAAAATGAAATAAAAAAAGATCCACTGTTCAAATTTCATCTCTATCGAATTTGAATATCAGAATAGTTGATATAGTTCTGATTCAATGGGTTAGGTCTACTTACTTTTTTCTTTTGTTGATTTATAATCTTTCCGATTTCTTTTGATTGGAATAATAGAAAATAGGAATATCTGGCAATTAAAGGGGATGACTTATCATTATTCATTCTAATGAAATAATAAAAAAATGTTCTACTTTCTAACTAGAATTACTATATTCGAATTCATTAGAATGATAACGATAATTTATTAGAATTCAGAATTCCGTTTTCTAATGAAATTCTACGATTCCTTAGTTTTTTTATTAGAAATATCAACAATATCTCTATTCTCTCTTCAAATATGAATACTACCGCTGGAGTTTTATGAAAAAAGAAAAAAGCCCCTTATCGGATTTGAACCGATGACTTACGCCTTACCATGGCGTTACTCTACCACTGAGTTAAAAGGGCCCCCTTTGGTTCAATTCCTGAATAAGGAACTAGCCACTATGAGTCTAGTGCATATATTTATTACTGCATATACTTATTATATGTTATATTATATGATTATATGAAATTTATATGAAATTAGAATATATGTACATAGATACGTTTTATCTGCATAGCGGCTCATTAAGGAACAAGAAATTTGATTTACCTAGTGAGTATAGTATAGGTAAAATGGGTTTATTGATATTGGATTTTCTAAATATCAATGTAATGAATTATTTCAAAACCGATTCTAATTGAATTGATCCTCATCCTAACGAAATTCATTTGATTGATACATGTATCCACCAATTCAAAACATAGATACAAGATTTTTCATCGAATCGTTGATAAATGGATTCAATTTGTCTCTCAACCAAATTCTTATCGAAAAACCATTTTTCAATAACTTGTTGATCCCTATCCCTCTTCCCGGATTTCCAGATTGATTATAGTTTTTTAATTTCCTGGCTTAGTGTGAGATAGAAATATGCCCACCGAATCCTTCTTAACAATGAATGAAAGTGAAAGAAATGAAGTTTAACCCCCTCGCCTTTTCTTTTCCGGCAAACCAATCATTCCCCGAAAGGCTCCTATCTTTCTTTCGTATTACTTTTTTTTTTCTATTTTTAGAATTATAGAGTGGGGATTGGAATGAACAATTTAAAAATGAAAATGATGAATCTAAAAATTCTATGGAATTATGAAAGACGGAAAGATCCTTCTGATCGAGTCATATCATTCCATTATATTGACAATTTCAAAAAACTGTTCATACTATGAACATAGTATAATGGCGGTCGGGCAAGTATGCCCCCATCGTCTAGTGGTTCAGGACATCTCTCTTTCAAGGAGGCAGCGGGGATTCGACTTCCCCTGGGGGTAGGGTTAGGGTACTACGAAAGGAAGTTGATCGTGGATTATCAATAAGGACTTAAATTTATTTTTCCTGGGTCGATGCCCGAGCGGTTAATGGGGACGGACTGTAAATTCGTTGGCAATATGTCTACGCTGGTTCAAATCCAGCTCGGCCCAATAATTCGCCGATCCACCATGAAATGATGTAACCGTTTGTTGTTCTCCGGAAATGCCCAATGAACTTTGATACACAAGAATAAAAATCTGCTACATCCCTACCACTATTTATTTTATTACGTATTTTTTCCAGATCTTGCTAATGATCTAGATTCATATCAAGATCTGTAAGTATAAAGTCTAAATAAAAAGAGACTCTTTTTATTTTTATTGATTTATTGAAAGATTGATTTTCAATCGATTTGGAAATAACAAACAGATTACTAGTAATCCGTGTAGATCTCGCTAAAGTGCATATCCATATAAATATCAATATCAATATATTAGTCCCGCCTCTGCCAGTTAGAACAAGACAATTCTAATCTAAAATCGAAATAGAAAAGGTTTGAATGAAATCGTAAGAATATGCATGCTGTACACTTTTTTTCCTGGGATTGTAGTTCAATTGGTCAGAGCACCGCCCTGTCAAGGCGGAAGCTTCGGGTTCGAGCCCCGTCAGTCCCGATGGATAGAAATCCAATAAAAAAATACATCAATTCATTTCTTCTGTGAAAGGGAGTCAAAATAACAAACATAATCTCATTCCTAACAGGGATCTCTCTTTTTTTCTTTTTTTCGTTTCACATTTCTCATCAAACCAATAGGGTAATTTCCATTTCTTCAACTAATACTGATTGATGGAAAAGAAACATATGTGGATTAGCACAATTATTAGTAGCGTCGTATTCAGGATTCCAAGAGAAAGAGATACCGTACTACTAGACCTGGCTTTTTCGATTACTCCCGATCTGTGTAATGAAATAGAGTACTATAGAATATGTTTACAGCGAACACACACACACACAAATGGAATTTGCACGATACAAAAAAAAGGAGTTCCTTTGATTTTGATAGAACACTTTAGGATTCAAAGTTTATCCTTTTCTGGCTCCGATTTTGTATAACCTCAAGTACTAAGTACCAATTTCAATTCCTAATTATTTGCATTTTAAACAATCTATCTCATTCCAATTTCACGCTGAACTTTTGATATATGTTTATCCTATTACTAATCGAAGGATGAGAATATTAAAAAAAAAAGTAAAGTAATTTTGGATTGGATCAGAAATAAATTTTTGAATTTGGTATGGATAAAAGATCTTCCTATGTTATACTATTCAATTCTTGACGATGAATCGATTTGATAGTTCAGATATTGTTATTCATGATATTGATCCGATTCGATATCATCGAGATGTAATTTATACCATTGAATTTACCGACGAAAGATTTATCATCTCTATGGGATTAAATCCCGAGTTATTGCGAATTAAAGAGAAATCTAACGATGAGATTATGGAAGTAAATATTCTCGCATTTATTGCTACTGCACTGTTCATTCTAGTTCCTACTGCCTTCTTACTTATAATTTACGTAAAAACGGTAAGTCAAAGTCAAAGTGATTAATTTGACTTAAACTTTACTTCTTAGTTCTTATCAATGCAATGATGGAAGAAAAAATGAAAAAGGATTTCAATTTCGCGTCTTACTCTTAAATGAAATGATCGGACTAGAATCAGCAGTATTCTATGAAATCTGATAGTATGGTAGAAAGAAATATATTTTATTTCTTTCTACCATACTATCTATTATTGTAGTGTATAAAGTTTTACTCTATAAAGATAGAGGTTTAATATGAATCGATTTACAATATCTATCTTCATATATATAGAATATCAATCACATATATGTAATGCACATAGCGTCCCAATTTTTTTTGTTTCATCTATTTGATTTGTATTGGTTCCAATCAATCTGAAATAATCAAAAGGCAACTTTTTTTCGTCCGATTCGAATTTCTAGATTTCTGATTATTTTCAAGACCAATCCCGGTATCATATTAAAAAAAATCAAATAATCTTTTTAGCATTCCGAAGAAGTAATTGATTAAATTAAATAGTTAACAGATGATCTAGGGGTTCTATGGGAAACTTTTTCCTATTTCGAAAATATTAGTAAAACCCAACCGATTTTTAACGTTTGAACCATGATATGAAATGAAAACATAAATCCAATTTCGAAACTCAAATAAATAAAAAACCAAATAATAAAACAAGCGATAAGCACGTAATATGTGACTCGCCTAAGGCAAGGGCAATATCTTATTATGTGTAGTATCTCCTTAGACAACTACTATGTCTATTTTGTTTCCTATAGAAAGTGTGTATCCGCGCTTAATAACTAATAAAAAAACGGATTTCTTTTCTCTTTGAAAAAAGTGAAAAAAAAAGGGGGGGGATAAAAAAATAAATAAAAAAAAAACGGGTTCCGCGGTTCCTCATTGTCCATATATAACTTTGGTAAGAGCCAGTTCATCGAAATTTTAGAAAGAATAAAGAATTTGGTTGGAATAAGTTTCCGATTATTTGTATTACCTTGACTTTCAAAATACGAACATGGGAAAAAGTCAAATATTTGTTTAATT